TCCGTGTACAACTCTAAGTGGCCCTTAACTACATATGCATCTGATCATATATGCATTATCTTTATGTATTACAATAAATAAAAAAGGAGGTTTTTCAATGCGAGATCTAAAAACATATCTCTCCGTGGCCCCAGTACTAAGTACGCTATGGTTCGGGGCTTTAGCAGGTCTATTGATAGAGATTAATCGTTTTTTCCCGGATGCGTTGACATTCCCCTTTTTTTCATTCTAGTTATTGACATCGGAAGGAATGAAGAAGATTAGAGATACAATCAAATATCTGTGACTAACCCCTCCCCCTCCCCTTTTTCTCTTTTTTCCCTTTTTTCTAATTTTTCGAATACGAATAAGGGACGAAAGAGAAAGAAAAAAGTGGATTCAACGTCTGCGAGACTCGGGTTCAAATTCGAATTTTAAATGAATAGAAATTATAGAGATATGGGGGTAGAGTAGGAAATTGCGGGTCTAGGGCACGAATACAAGATCTTTAACTTATGTCCTTCGTGTTGAAATAGAGTTTCGAAATCATTGTTTTACTTATTATTTACTATGGCTTTGCTTTGATTTATTATTACTTTATTGATTTTGATCTTTTAGAGTTGGATTTCAAGTTAGTAACTTCTATTTTTTCCTTCCTTTCTTTTTCTTCGTTTCGAATCAAAATAGAAGAGTTGAGTAAATCAAAAATCCAAAGGAGGTTCATGGCCAAGAAGAAAGATGCGCGAGTAACGGTGATTTTGGAATGTACCAGTTGTATCCGAAACGGTGTTAAGAAGGTGTCAACGGGAATTTCCAGATATATTACTCAAAAGAACCGGCACAATACGCCTAATCGATTAGAATTGAGAAAATTCTGTCGCTATTGTTCCAAACATACGATTCATGGGGAAATAAACAAATAGATCGAACCAAGTATGTCTTATCTTTCAAAGGGAAAAAATTCCATTCTATTATATAGAATTATATAGAACATATTGAAATAGAAAAAAATCCTATTTGTTTGGGGTTAAAATGACAATTAAGAAATAGGATTTTCGGGATAATAAATAAACTAAACAAACAAACCATGGATAAATCCAAGCGACTTTTTCTTAAAAAAAAGAACAAAAAGCGATCTTTTCGTAGGCCTTTGTCCCCGATTAAACCGGGGGATCGAATTGATCCGAAAAACATTAGTTTAATTAGTCGATTTATTAGTCAACAAGGAAAAATATTATCTAGACGAGTGACTAGATTAACCCTGAAACAACAACGATTTATTACTCTTGCTATAAAACACGCTCGTATTTTAGCTTTGTTACCTTTTCTCAATCATGAGAAAAAATTGAAAAGAACCAAGCGGACCGCTAGAACGACTGGTCTTAGAACCAGAGAAAGAACCAAGCCGACCGCTAGAACGACTGGTCTTAGAACCATAAATAAATAGGCTTATTCTTTGTTCACTTGAATCAGAATTTCAATCCGAACTCAAACGCGGATTGGTGTTTTGTTCGACAAATCCGAGAATCCAGATTTGATTCTCGTGTCGTAAGAAAAAAACGAATCGCAAAAAAAATATTTTTTATTGAACGCGTTCATTTATTTTGACTACTTTAGCATATTTTCTCATAGTAATTTCCACTCCCCCTGTCCGGAGTACATTCTCCGGGCAACTCTATTTACAATTATTCCGGTGTATTCTACTTCTTTTCTGATTTCGTTGGAAATTATATAAAGACAATTCCTACTTGCTATAGTTATTTGGGCCAGTATTTTACGATTAAAAAGCAACTGTCTCTTGTATAGATCATGTATGAATTTACTATAACTATAGTATAGTACCCTTTCTCGAATTGCTGCGTTTATCCGAGTGATCCACAAACGACGAAAATTTCTCTTTTGCTTATCCCTATCCCGATGAGCCGAAAACAAAGCTCTTATTTCCTGTTCAGCAATAGTTCGAGTAAGTCTTGAATGCGTCCCTCGAAAACTTGATACAAATGAACCACTTTTGGTTCTACGTCTCCGAGCTCGATATCCGCGTTTAGTTCTGGTCATTGAATAAATAAAACTTTGACGAATAACTATTTCTTTTCTTTCAGTTATTCTTTTCCCCGTCCTGGTCTATTAATAATCAAACGGATTTTTCCAATGTATAAAATAAAAATTCCAATGGCTTTGGCTACTATAACCTTCCCGACCACGATTTTTTCTTTGTTTAGGTATTTTACTAAAGAAATAAGAAATTTTCTTTTGCTAGGTGTCAAAAATAGAAAAAGAAATATAAATTGAATGGATAAAGAAATAGTGGGTTCCATCGTTTCTATGGTTATTTCTTAAACGGTGAGGTCTTCTCTATACACCGGAGCCTTTACTTCATTTAATCAATCTTATTGGTAACTTGTATAGTTCACACCACACTTTTTGGCTCTACCCCTGAATTACTCAGTAACAGGTCTTTCACACTGAGACCCACCTATACAGTAACGGTATTTAATTATGAAAGTTAGCTGGGTAGCTGACCCTCGTAGTCCGTTCTTGACCGAGTGAGAACTTCATTTTTCTGTTTTTTTTTTTTTTTTTTGAATTTCAATAAGATTTCCTCCGCTTAATGGATAACCATTTGCTACCAATGGAGAATTGCTTCTCATCTTAAATTCAGTTGATTGGATTTGCACCAATGGAAACCATAAACTTTCTACACAATAGAGGGATTGATTTGCTTATTTTAGTTTTAGATAGTGAATGGAGTTCCTTCTTCCATTCTATCCTATTCACTGGTACTCATCTTTCATACTGGAAAGCGGTTTTCTTGCTTTTTTTGTGTCAGTTCATGATCTAAACGAGTCGCACATACACCCTAGTACATGTTCCTCGACGCTGAGGACATCCCCGAAGAGCGCGGGTTTTCACGACATTTCGAATTGGCTGTCTTGCATTTCTAAGAAGTTGTTGACTAGTTGGCATATTGAATCATATACGTAATGGGCTGGCTTAGATTGATCCTAACCGGATCATTATGAATTTTTTCTAGTTAAAAATACGAATAGTAAAGAATAGTAAAATCGGAAATAAAACCTCAAATCACGGATTCGCGCAAAATGGATTTTATTTCTCTAATAGAAGTAAGCTCGGAGATAGGATCTCAATTCATGGAAATTCCAAAATATGTTCTCCTGCTATAAGATCAACAAGTCCATACTCTTGGGCTTCTATTGCTGACATAGAAAGGTCTCTTTTCATGTCAGCCTTTATTGTCTCGTATGATTTCAACGTCGTTTTGCAAAAACCCTCTATGATGGTGCGGTGCATTCTTTTTATTTCCTCCATTTCCAGGAAAAGGTTTACCTCTTTTTCGTCCAAATAAGGACTAGAGGGCTGATGCATCATTACCCTGATGATAAAAGGATTCTCTATCTGCTGTGTGAAACGAACAGAAAAGAAAGATAAAGAATAATAGGAAAAAAGATAGAATTGAACAACCGTACGGGCATCGTCTTTTGTGCATTGCATACGGCTCTACAATCAAATTGAAATTGACCCTTACTTTCCATTCAAGAAAGATAAAAATAGAATCTCTCAGCCCCAGATGGGTAAATGATCAAATTGCCACCCTTCCTTTCGGAGGAGTTAAAAATACTATGATGGCTCCGTTGCTTTCTATTTTAAAATGGATTCTTTTTTTGTCTTTGATTCAGCAATCCCAAAGTTTCTTTTTGATCCAACCAAAAAAGGAAAAATCTTGTTTTTTTTCGCACTCTTTTTTTTCTAACATAAATATTGTTAAGAGCCCTTCGGTGTGAAAACAAAAAAGTTTGTGACGCTGAATTGGACTCCCGATAGATAAGAGAAAATCGGAAATACCTTTTCTCTCATACTACTCTCTCGATACATAATCGAATCTTTTGAAAAAAAAAACAATACAAAAATTTTTCATATCGAATTCGAAGTGCCATGCTATTATTACTTAATATTCATATGGCGAAGGCATAGTTTTCTTTTTTCTCTTAAATAAAAAAACCTCATTGGCGCCAAGCGTGAGGGAATGCTATACGTGAAGTTCCTCCATTCAGGATAAAACATGCCATTGACGCGGCTATTCCCATAACTATTGTCTCGACAGGTGCGAGAAGAGTCTGTATAGTATCATAAATGGCTATTCCATCTATTACTGATCCACCAAGAGAGTTTATAAAAAATTTAAACTTTTTGCTAGAATCCGCGAGACTGAAAAATACCAAAACACCTGTTATGACATTCGCGAGCTCTGAAGTAATTTCACCGCCTAAAATAAGCATTCTTCGTCGATAAAGTCCGTAGAGTAAGGAAAAATTCTATTCCTTAGAGGACCGTACATGCACCTTTTGATGCATACGGTTCAAAAAACAATTGCGAAAAAAACGAATCAATGTATAGATTCCAGTCCTCTTTCTCTTTTCCTATTCTCAGTTTTTTTCGAACTTCTAACGAAAGGGCTTTTTCTTCGATTTTTCAATAAAGACGAATTTTTACTTCTTTTCTTTCTTATAATAGAAAAATGTCAATAAATTTATCGAATTAACTTCTCATTGATGTATTGTTTCATCGAGATTCAATCCAAATCACGATGGTATTTTCTTGTTCCTGAATGGATCTCTTTCATCTTTTTAGGTTTATGCTCTACTCCGGGTCAAGATCCGCCCGATTTTGATTTGTACATATAGGACAAATCGTCCCATCACCATTTCTTTTTGTTATGACTTTCTAAATAACAAACAGGAATCATTTATGATACACGTAGTAATCATAGATATATTCCCAATTGGGTTTTTGCTAAACGGAGCCTGGATACTTCATTTTTTGAGTCCAACCAAAGCCAACCATAAATTATTCTAATTAAGAATAGTATTCTGAATTCCCCCAAACAATGCATCTAATTGCACTTCACGCTCCAATTTTTTGATGATTCAATTTATCTTTCTTGGGCGAAACAGAGGATCTCTCGATCGGGGGAGAGAACGGGGAAATCCCATATGACCCAA